TAATGATCAATAAATTAAGTTGAATTCTATATCTACACATACCAAAAACATAGAAAAATCCGAATACCAATCTAATCGATTCTATAGATATTTGGGCTAGAGTTGACAAACAAACAAAACCAGCAATATACTTTATTAGTATCGCATAGAAATCTAAATGGGGCGTGGCCAAGTGGTAAGGCAACGGGTTTTGGTCCCGCTATTCGGAGGTTCGAATCCTTCCGTCCCAGAACATATATATTCTCTGACAATATAGATTGCTTTTTTAACAATGTTCTGTTTAAAATCGAAATGTTAGCTGGAATGTGATTGTTGTTTCTGATTTTTTTCTTCGATGAATCGTTTTTTTTTTTTCAAAAACTGAATCGAGATACGAAAGAATCCATATTCCCTATCTCATATTCTCTACCCCCTAAATTAGCCTAATTAGATTCAATTTTCTTTTTTGTAGATTTCTTGACTTTTCGCCAAGAGGGGGTTTTTGGTACTAATTCAATTCACTAAGTCTCTTAATTCTTAATCAATGAGGTAGGCTAAAATCGAAAAAAAGGAGCAAAAACTGGACTTAATCTGGGCTTGTTTGGCTTTGTGCCCAGACAGCTCGCATTTCGTAAAAATAAAAAAGACTAGGACATCCCCTTCTTTTGATTTATGCTGCATCAGTCCCATAGAATGGGGTAGATAGGAGTTAATCAGTGATGGGAAGGCGTTCATTTCAATATCTATAAACGGTGACAATTGCTCAGTCTATTTGATCGAATTGATAGATACGAAACCCTCCCCATTCTTTGGATTTTATCAATCAGATGAAAAAAAAAAGACTTATCTTTTTTCCTAAGATGATCAAAAGTTATTTTTAACTATCAAATTTTCTTGGAATAATGATGTCAAGAGGGGAACTTTCGAAATTGATTCGAATTTTCGAAACAGAAATAGTTTAAATCATTCCTTAGAAGTTGAATCTTTCTCTCCTATTAAGTCACGTGAAGATGCAGAATCAAAAAGAATTCGTTTATTCGTCTTATTTTATTTATATAAATAAATTATTTATTATATATATTTATTAATTAATATTATAATGTTAGACAATTTAATATTAGCGATGGGGTCTTACTAAGACTTCTTCAGAAAAATATTTATCCACCTATATTTATAGTATTATTTATATCTATATACTATAGATATAGAAGATATAGAAAAGATATAGAAGATATAGAAAATACTTTAGATTATGGTGTTTATACATCAGCCCAACCAATGACTATTCATGATTCCATAATTGAATCAATTCCATACCGGTTCTTAGAGGAATGTTATGGTAAAACTTCGTTTGAAACGATGTGGTAGAAAGCAACGTGCGACTTGAAGGACACGATCCGTTGTGGATTTGTACATCCACCATTTTTTGTAGGAATGAAGGTGCTCTTAGCTCGACATCATTGGTTCTGTTTCACTAGAACCCCTCGTTTTTTGTTGTCTTGGAATGTAAATAGTCCATGATGGAGCTCGAGTAGAAAGTATTAATTTATTTCTCGGGGCAAGGGTCTAGGGTTAATGCCAATCAATAAAAAAATTTAAACAACTTCGTAAATATATCTTAGGTATGGAAATCGAAAGAATCCAATTCGAGCAAGTTTAAAATTAAAAAATTTATTGGAATTGATCAAACTTTTTCGATCCAAAGTGTTTCACGGGGGAATCCATCATCTTGTAGGATTCTTTCATAAAAATCGCAAAAAGGGTATGTTGCTGCCATTTTGAAAGGATTAAAAAGCACCGAAGTAATGTCTAAACCCAATGATTTAAAATAAAACAAAGATAAAGGATCCCAGAACAAGGAAACACCTTTTTAATTGTCTTAATAACTGGATCAGACTGAAGAATCCGATTTTAAACGAGACAAACAAAAAAGGAGGAAAGACCGCTCAATAAATGAAATTGCCGAAAGATTTTCCTTTGAACTGTTTGAAAGTTATCCAACTTGAGTTATGAGAGTATGAATGGTTTCTTTTTCATTTTAAGGAAGAACGAAGAAAAAAAGACTTAGATCTTTAATTGCTTTGATCATTTTATGGATCCAGTTGTCATTTCTTAGATAGAATTCCATACAGAGACAAAACTTCGAATCAATCATTTTTCTCGAGCCGTACGAGGAGAAAGCTTCCTATACGTTTCTAGGGGGGGTGTTGTTCATCTACATCTATCCCAATGAGCCGTCTATCGAATCGTTGCAATTGATGTTCGATCCCGAAGAGAAGGAAAAGATCTTCAGAAAGTGGGTTTTTATGATCCGATAAAGAATCAAACTTATTTAAATGTTCCTGCTATTTTATATTTCCTTGAAAAAGGGGCTCAACCTACAGAAACTGTTCAGGATATTTTAAAGAAGGCAGAGGTTTTTAAGGAACTTCGTCTTAATCAACCGAAATTCAATTAAGGAAATAAATTAAGGAAATACAAAAAAGGGGGTAGTGATTTGTATATAACTTTGTATGACTTT